TTTGCTGGGGAACCAACCCCAACCTCTAATTTTAAAAAATTTTCTTTATTTTCCAAACAAATAAGAATTGATTCAAAAAAGAAAGCGAAATATTTATTCGATAAAATTACAACATATTCGAATGATCAAAGAGTTATAAAAAAAAAATCGATTGTAATAGATGAAATAAATAAAAAGGTCCCTCGGTGGTCATACAAATTGATTGGCGATAGGGCATCAAGGGTGAAACAAAATAACGACGAGTTAACCGGGGATCGCAGTATTCGTTCACGAAAAGCCAAACGCGTAGTAATTTTTACTGAAAAAGAAAAAGCAATTGTTATTGAAAAAGAAAAAGAGAGGGATACAAACAAAGATACTATTACCAAATCCACGAGTACGAGTAAGCGTGAGCCAATTGAAGTGGCTTTGATCCGTTATTCGCAACAATCGGATTTTCGTCGAGATCTAATCAAAGGATCTATGCGCGCTCAAAGACGTAAAACAGTTACTTGGGGACTGTTTCAAACAACTGTGCATTCCCCCCTTTTTTTTGACAGAATATACAAAACCTTTTTTTCTTTTGATATCTACGGAATGCTTAATTTTATTTTTAAGAATTGGATGGGGGAAGACACAGAATTAAAACTTTCGAATTCTGAAAGGAAAGAGGAGAACGAAAAGGTGACAAAAAGGGAGTATCAAAAAGAGGAGGATATCCGGATAACAATATCAGAAACTTGGGATACTATTATATTTGCTCAAGCTATAAGGGGTTCCCTGTTAATAACCCAATCCATTCTTAGAAAATATATAGTATTACCCTCATTGATAATAGCCAAAAATATTGGACGTATGCTCTTATTTCAATTCCCCGAGTTGTACGAGGATTGGAAAGAGTTGAATAGAGAAATTCATGTTAAATGCACCTATAATGGTGTTCAATTATCAGAAACCGAATTTCCAAAAAATTGGTTAACTGATGGAATTCAGATAAAGATACTATTTCCTTTCTGTCTGAAACCTTGGCATGGATCTGAGCTACAATCCCATCATAGAGATCCGATGAAAAAGAAAGGAAAAAGATCTAATTTTAGTTTTTTGACAATTTGGGGAATGGAAGCTGAACGACCTTTTGGTTCTCCCAGAAAACGGCCTTCTTTTTTTGAACCCATTTTTAAAGAACTTGAAAAAACACTTAAAAAAGTAAAAAATAAAAGTTTCCTAGCTCTAAAAATTTTTAGAAAGGCCTCAAAAGAAAAAGTTTTATTTATTAAAAGAAGAATTAAAGAGCTTACAAAAGTACGTACAATTCCATTATTTGGATTGGAGGAAGTAGAAAGAGATGAATTGAATATAAATAAAAATAATTCTATAACTATAATAAGTAATCAGACGATTCATGAGCCGTCTATTCAAATTAAATCCGTGGGTTGGACAAATTATTCACTGACAGAAAAGAAGATAAAAGATCTGTCTGATAGAACAAGGACAATCAGAAATAAAATTGAAAAAATAACCAAAGAAAAAAAAAACATAGTTCTAACTACAGATATAAATATTAGTCCTAACGAAATAAGTTGTGGTGATAAAAGATTATTAGAATCGCCAAAAAATATTTCGAAGATATTAAAAAGAAGAAGTTCCCGATTAATACGTAAATGTCACTATTTTTGGAAATTTTTTATTCAAAGGATATACATGGATACCCTTTTACGTATTATTAATATTACCAGAATAAATGTACAAATTTTTATTAAATCAAAAAAACAAATTATTGATAAATACAGTTACAATGATGAAACAAATCAAGAAAAAATGGGTGAAACAAATCAAAATACAATTAATTTTATTTCTACTATAAAAAAATCACTTACGAATATTAGTAATAATAAAATACATATTTTGTGTGACTTCTCTTCCTTGTCACAGTCATATGTATTTTACAAATTATCACAAACCCAAGTTATTAACAAGGATCACTTGAGATCCTTATTTCAATATCATGGAACGATTCCTTTGATTAAGGGTAGAATAAAAGATTTTTTTGGTACGAAGATAAAATTGCATTCCGAACCAAATTATAAGAAACTTCGCAATTTTGGAATGAATGAGTGGACAAACTGGTTAAAGGGTAATGATCACTATCAATACAATTTATCTCAGACTAGATGGTCTAGATTAGTGCCTCAAAAATGGCAAAATAGAATCAATCAAAGTTGTATGATTCAAAATACAAACTCAACAAATTTTTATTCATATGAAAAAGACTTATTAATTAATTACGAGAAACAAAAAAATAATGCAGTTGGCTCATCGCCGGGTCAAAAAAAGGAATTTAAAAACTACAAATACGATCTTTTATCAAATAAATATATTAATTATGAAAATAAAAAGGACTCATATTTTTATGGGTCACCATTACAAGTAAATGAAGCCCGCGGGATTTACTGTAATTACAATACATATAATCCTGCATTTTTTTATTTGCCAAGACACATAGCTCTTAGCAATTATCTATATCTACGAGAAGATTCTATTAGGGATAAAAATAAGGATAGAAAATATTTGGATTGGCAAACTATTCATTTTAGTCTTAAAAAAAAGATAAATATTGAGGACTGGACCAATATAGATACCGGGGCGAACATTAATAACAATACTAAGACTCGGGCTTATTATTATCAAATAATGGATAAAATGTATAATAAAAATATTTTTTATCCCCCGACTAATAAACAAATCAACCCAGCCAATCAAACAAACAAATCTTTTGACTGGATGGGAATGAATGAAGAAATACCAATACCAAATCTGGAACTTTGGTTTTTCCCAGAATTGGTGTTACTTTACAATGCATATAAAATGAAACCATGGATTATACCAGCCCATTTACTTCTATTAAAATTAAAATGGAATAGGAATGAAAATAAATATATCGGCGGAAAGCAAAAAAGCAAACTTCGTATATTATCTAATAAAAAAAAATCACTTGAATTAGAGAATAGAAATAAAGAAGAAAAACAACCGCTGATCCAAGATCCGTTTGGATCAGATACATCAAACCTTAAAGAAGATTCTGAGGAATCATACATTCAAAAACGTAAAATGAAAACTAAAAGCCACATAGGAGTGGCACTAGGTTTCTTCCTGAAAAGATATTTTATTTTTCAATTGAGATGGGATGATCCCTCTAATCACAAAATAATCAATAATATCAAGGTATTTTGTCTACTGCTTAGATTGAAAAATCCCAAGGAAATGACTATATCCGCTATTCAAAGAGAGGAAATGAGTCTGGATGTAATGCCGTTTACGCCGGGTATGCATCTTACAATTAAAAAATTACTAAAAAAGGGAATATTTATTATTGAACCAACCCGGCTATCTATAGAATGGGATGGGCAATTTATTATGTACCAAACCATAGCTATTTCACAGATACATAAGAGTAAGCACCAAACTAATCCAAGATGCCGAAAAAAAATAAATGTTGATAAGAATTGTCTTAATGAATCCATTGCACGGAATGAAAGGTTGGTTGGGAATATAGATAAAAATAATTATTATTTTTTTGTTCCTGAAAATATTTTATCTCCTAGACGTCGTAGAGAATTGAGAATTCAAATTTGTTTAAACTCGGGAAATTTGAATTTTCGGGATAGAAACCTAGTATTTTACAATGAGGACAATGCAAGGTACTGCGGTCACTTTTTGGATGAAGATAAACGTCTTGATTTATCTACAAACAAATTTATTAATTTCCAATTATTTCTTTGGCCCAATTATCGATTAGAAGATTTAGCTTGTATGAATCGCTATTGGTTTGATACAAATGATGGTAGTCGTTTCAGTATGTCAAGGATACGTATGTATCCACGATTGAGAAGTGGTTGATGTTACATTTCCGACGGATCACGCGGCATATACCATATGATACATTAAGGCAAACAAATATATACACGCGTTGTGTTATATTACATTATGATGCGATTCAACGACCTTATCTTAGCAATTATATCTAGTAATGAATTTAATGAATTGACGGAATCTTCTTATCTTAGGTCAAAATTATTTTCTTTTGTAGGTGTAAAATGTGCCACCCCTTTGTATTCATATTCGAATAAAATGGAATTTGATAAAATAAAGTATATGAATTATATGAATAAATCAAGATTATTGTGTATACAAAATTAAAATGACTGGTATTATTATTATTGATTAGTAAAATCCATATCATCTGTAAAAAAGAAAAGAGGCAAGAATTCTTTTTATGATAAAAAATTTATTTATGTCAGCGATTTCACAAGAAGAAAAAGAAGAAAATAAGGGATCCGTTGAATTTCAAGTATTCAGTTTCACCAATAAGATACGGAGACTTACTTCCCATTTGGAATTGCACAGAAAAGACTATTTATCTCAACGGGGTCTACGGAAAATTTTGGGAAAACGTCAACGACTCCTGGCTTATTTGTCAAAAAAAAATAGAGTACGTTATAAAGAATTAATAAGTCAATTGAATATTAGGGAGCCAAAAACTCGTTAAGTTCATTTTAAGATTTGTTTTTTAATTATTTGATTTCTTAGATATATATTAGTATTAGATTTTTCATTTTAAATTTTAATGAACTTTGTTTTGTTTTCAGAAATTCATGGAATAATCAATCGGGGAAAAATAAATATATGATTGTACCAACTACAAGAAAAGACCTCATGATAGTCAATATGGGCCCTCAACACCCATCGATGCATGGTGTTCTGCGACTTATCGTTACTCTAGATGGGGAAGATGTTATTGATTGTGAACCCATATTGGGTTATTTACACAGAGGGATGGAAAAAATTGCAGAAAATCGAACAATTATACAATATCTTCCTTATGTAACACGGTGGGATTATTTAGCTACTATGTTTACAGAGGCAATAACGGTAAATGCACCAGAGCGGTTGGGAAATATCCAAGTCCCTAAAAGAGCCAGCTATATTAGAGTAATTATGCTGGAACTGAGTCGTATAGCTTCTCATTTGTTATGGCTTGGCCCTTTTATGGCAGATATTGGTGCGCAGACTCCTTTCTTCTATATTTTCAGAGAGAGAGAATTGATATATGATCTATTCGAAGCTGCCACTGGTATGCGAATGATGCATAATTATTTCCGTATCGGGGGGGTAGCTGCTGATCTACCTCATGGCTGGATAGATAAATGTTGGGATTTCTGTGATTATTTTTTAACAGGAGTTACTGAATATCAAAAGCTTATTACGCGGAATCCCGTTTTTTTGGAACGAGTTGAAGGGGTGGGCATTATTGGTGGAGAGGAAGCAATAAATTGGGGTTTATCAGGACCAATGCTACGAGCTTCCGGAATTCAATGGGATCTTCGTAAAGTTGATCATTATGAGTGTTACGACGAATTTGATTGGGAAGTACACTGGCAAAAAGAAGGCGATTCGTTAGCTCGTTATTTAGTCCGAATCGGTGAAATGACGGAATCCATAAAAATGATTCAACAAGCTCTGGAAGGAATTCCAGGGGGGCCCTATGAGAATTTAGAGGTACGACGATTTGATAAAGCAAGGGATCCCGAATGGAATGATTTTGATTATCGATTTATTAGTAAAAAACCCTCGCCTACTTTTGAATTGTCGAAACAAGAACTTTATGTGAGAGTAGAAGCCCCAAAAGGGGAATTGGGAATTTTTCTGATAGGAGATCAGGGTGTTTTTCCCTGGAGATGGAAAATCCGTCCACCGGGTTTTATCAATTTGCAAATTCTTCCTCAGCTCGTTAAAAGAATGAAATTGGCAGATATTATGACAATACTAGGTAGTATAGATATCATTATGGGAGAAGTTGATCGTTGAAATGATAATTGATACGACAAAAGTACAAGCTATCAATTCTTTTTCCAGATCGGAATCCTTAAAAGAGGTTTATGGACTCGTATGGTTGCTTGTTCCTATTTTAACTCTTGTATCGGGAATCATAATAGGGGTACTAGTGATTGTGTGGTTAGAAAGACAAATATCTGCAGGGATACAACAACGTATTGGACCGGAATACGCCGGCCCTTTGGGAATTCTTCAAGCTCTAGCAGACGGCACCAAACTACTTTTCAAAGAGGATCTTATCCCATCTAGAGGAAATATTAGTTTATTCAGTATCGGACCATCTATAGCAGTTATATCCATTTTACTAAGTTATTCAGTAATTCCTTTTGGCTATCACCTTGTTTTAGCCGATCTCAGTATAGGGGTTTTCTTATGGATTGCCATTTCCAGTATTGCTCCGATTGGACTTCTTATGTCAGGATATGGATCGAATAATAAATATTCCTTTTTAGGTGGTTTACGGGCTGCTGCTCAATCGATTAGTTATGAAATACCATTAACTCCATGTGTGTTATCAATCTCTCTACGTGCGATTCGTTGGGACATTAACTTTTTTTTACCTATTTATTCAAATTTTCATTATAGGAAAGAAGTTGAATGTATTGAATAGATATCCTCATTTTTTTATTCCCCATTCGGGGCGCTGAACTAAACCAGATAGTTATATGAGTGAAACAAAACAGCTTATAAATTGGCAGTAAAAAATAGAGTCTCATTACCTTAGGTACAAGAGGTAAGCGGATGTAAATATAAAAAGTTTATCCAGTTTACCCCAAGATTGGTTGATTAGTCATCATAGTTTGAAGCGGGTACAAAAGATCAAATGTATGGAGTTTATACCATTTTATGTATTACCATATCGGGGATCAAGCAAAAATGAGTGGGCGGTTAGGAATACCAAGGTACACAAAGGATTAGTAATGGAGATAATGTAAGTTATCCTAAATAGGTATTTCTGCATAAAAGGAATCTTAATGGGGCTTTAAGTTGGTAGAAATGATCAAGCAGTACTTCCCTAAGATCCCGATCCAGAGTATGCCCCTACCCACTGATTAAAGAAATGACTATAAGGAACGAAGTAATCCTTTATTTATTTTTAGAGTCCTTTTTTATAAGAAAGAAGAATAGGAACGAAAGGAAAGAAATGTAATGCAAGGGTAAAACGACAAATAAAGGAAATCAGAAATCTTTTTTATTCTTTTTTTTTTATTTATCCATATTAATACAGTAATACAGATAGAATTCTTATCATGATTCATGAACTAATAAAATGTCTCATTTTTCTTCGTAATCTAAAGATATGAGTCGGAATATCGAGTAATACAATTAATACAATGAGTATTTTATTGAAGTTTTAAGTTATTACGGAACAAAGACAAATTGAGACTCTAAAGGATGAGATCAATTCAGAAGCACTTTTTTTTTATTGTTATTATAGCAGACAGAATTGCATTGGTCTAATTTTAGACTTTCCGGTGTATCTTTACTCTATCTACCCTACAAGCGTATCGAGATAATATTGAACCGGTCCGTAGATTTATTTGTGACCATCGAGGAGCCGTATGAAGCTGAAGTTTCATGTACGGTTTTGCAATAGCGATGGGAATCGTGATGTTATCATCGACTATGATTATCTAACAGTTCAAGTACAGTTGATATAGTTGAGGCGCAGTCAAAATATGGTTTTTGGGGTTGGAATCTGTGGCGTCAACCTATAGGGTTTGCCGTTTTTATAATTTCTTCCCTAGCAGAATGTGAAAGATTACCTTTTGATTTACCAGAAGCAGAGGAAGAATTAGTAGCAGGCTATCAAACCGAATATTCGGGTATAAAATTTGGTTTATTTTACGTTGCTTCCTATCTAAATCTACTAGTTTCTTCATTATTTGTAACAATTCTTTACTTGGGCGGCTGGAATCTCTCTATTCCGTACATGTTAATTCCCGACCTTTTCGGAATAAATGAGGTGGGTGGAGTCTTTAGGGCAACTGTTGGTATCTTTATTACATTAGCTAAAGCATATTTGTTCCTGTTCATTCCTATCATAGCAAGATGGACTTTACCCAGGATGCGAATGGACCAATTATTAAATCTTGGTTGGAAATTTCTTTTACCTATTTCTTTAGGTAATCTATTATTGACAACTTCTTCCCAACTCTTTTCACTGTAAAGGCACAGGATATTCTAGATTCATAACTTACTTCTCTAAAACAAGAGAAAGAAACATAAAATTATTCATAGATATTCACGATATGTTTCCCATGGTAACTGGGTTCATGAATTATGGTCAACAAACAGTACGGGCTGCAAGGTATATCGGTCAAAGTTTTATGATTACCTTATCCCATGCGAATCGTTTACCTGTAACTATGCAATATCCTTATGAAAAATTGATCCCATCGGAGCGTTTCCGCGGCCGAATCCACTTTGAATTTGATAAATGCATTGCTTGTGAAGTATGTGTTCGTGTATGCCCTATAGATCTACCTGTTGTAGATTGGAAATTGGAAACGGATATTCGAAAGAAACGATTGCTTAATTACAGTATTGATTTCGGAATCTGTATATTTTGCGGTAACTGTGTTGAGTATTGTCCAACAAACTGTTTATCAATGACTGAAGAATATGAACTTTCTACTTATGATCGTCACGAATTGAATTATAATCAAATTGCTTTGGGTCGGTTACCAATGTCAGTAATTGGAGATTACACAATTCGAATAATTATGAATTCAACTCAAATGAAAAAAGCCGCGGGTGAATCCCTCGATTCAAAAACAATTACCAATTACTAAAGATTCGGTTTTTATCTTTTGATCTAAAATGGCGAAGCTTCTTTCATTTGAGTTGGTCAATAACGAAAAATCCTAACTATGGAGTGGTGGGAATCATGCATGGGTTTCTTTGGATTGAAAATCTATACATATATCTGTGATAATTTCGAAATAATAAATGAAATATTTCATAATTGAATAATCGAGAAATTGAATTCCGAACGTCTCTTTCGGATATCGAAATGGGATTCAACTAACAACTAATAAGTATATCTATATCAACCTGCACCTCATTAGATTAAATTTCATAAAAATAGGAACGTATAAAAAATAGGGTAACTTCTTTTTTCCCGACCTGGTCAATAAGTTCATGAAACTAATTTATCTCTTATTTTATATAGAATGGATTTACCTGGACCAATACATGATTTTCTTTTAGTATTTTTGGGATTGGGTCTTATAGGGGGGGGTCTAGGAGTGGTATTACTTACCAATCCCATTTTTTCTGCCTTTTCGTTGGGATGGGTTTTTGTTTGTATATCCTTATTCCATATTCCATCGAACTCCCATTTTGTAGCTGCTGCACAGCTTCTTATTTATGTGGGAGCAATAAATGTCTTAATTGTGTTTGCTGTGATGTTCATGAATGGTTCGGAATATTACAACGATTTTCGTCTTTGGACTGTTGGAGATGGAGTCACTTCCCTAGTTTGTACAAGTATTTTTCTTTCACTAATTACTACTATCCTAGATACGTCATGGTACGGGATTATTTGGACTACAAGATCAAACCAGATTATAGAGCAGGACTTGATAAATAATGGTCAACAGATTGGGATTCATTTATCAACAGATTTTTTTCTTCCATTTGAACTTATTTCTATAATTCTTTTAGTTGCTTTGATAGGTGCAATTGTTATGGCCCGCCAATACTAAATACTCAGAAATAATAATAAGGACTTGTTCGGTCTTATTCCATAAATTCCTTTCAATTCTATTTATTGTTCGTGTATAAAATTTAAATGTTTTTAGCTAGATCTATTACTAGCGCTTTCCTTCTTGTTATATTTATATTCTAGTCACTCGAATTGGTTGAATTGTTGTTCATATTAAAATAAAATGAATCGAGATTGATGAGGAGTTGGTCAATGATGCTCGAACATGTACTTGTTTTGAGTGCCTATTTATTATCCATCGGTATCTATGGATTGATTACAAGTCGAAATATGGTTCGAGCACTTATGTGTCTTGAGCTTATACTGAATGCGGTTAATATGAATTTCGTAACATTTTCTGATTTATTTGATAGTCGCCAATTAAAAGGAAACATTTTTTCTATTTTTGTTATAGCGATTGCAGCCGCTGAAGCAGCTATTGGATTAGCTATTGTTTCATCAATTTATCGTAACAGAAAATCCACTCGGATCAATCAATCTAATTTGTTGAATAAATAGTGGTAATCAAATCATATACATATATATATTAAAAAAATAGAATATTCACCAATTATAATTGGTATGTATGTGCGCCAGAAGCACATGATATTGTTTGCTAAAACATAATCAATCAAAGTATCTTGGCCCTCTTTCATGAGCAGACCCGGAAGTATATTGATTATAAACTCATTCTGTTAAATCTAAATCATCGATTCGTCTGGTGTCTAAAATAGTTAATAAATTAACTACTTTATACTAGATCGAAATTTTATGACGTTCCAAAAATTTATATAACCAATGTCACATTCAGTAAAGATTTATGATACCTGTATAGGGTGTACTCAATGTGTACGAGCCTGCCCCACAGATGTATTAGAAATGATCCCTTGGGACGGATGTAAAGCTAAGCAAATTGCCTCCGCTCCAAGAACGGAAGACTGCGTAGGTTGTAAAAGGTGTGAATCCGCCTGTCCAACGGATTTCTTGAGTGTCCGGGTTTATTTATGGCATGAAACAACCCGTAGCATGGGTCTAGCTTATTGATACGTTACAGAAAATTATACTTTAATCCATTTTATTTATCTTTACCGACAAAAACCCGTACTCGCTAAAATAAAATTTATTCTTTTATTTCGAGCACGGGTTTTTCTGGTCAAAGTGTATCTTGTCTTTACCACGAATTATTTTCCTTGGTTAACAATAATTGTTGTTTTTCCGATATTCGCGGGTTCTTTCATTTTATTTTTCCCCCATAGAGGGAATAAGGTAATCCGATGGTATACAATTTGTATATGCCTATTAGAACTCCTTCTAACAACCTATGCATTCTGTTATCATTTCCAGTTGGACGATCCATTAATTCAATTAGAAGAGGATTATAAATGGATACATTTTTTTTATTTTCACTGGAGACTGGGAATTGATGGAATTTCCATAGGACCCATTTTACTCACAGGATTCATCACAACTTTAGCAACTTTAGCGGCTTGGCCCGTTACTCGAGATTCGAGATTGTTTCATTTCCTGATGTTAGCAATGTACAGTGGTCAAATAGGATCATTTTCTTCTCGAGATCTTTTACTTTTTTTTATCATGTGGGAGTTAGAATTAATTCCTGTCTACCTACTTTTATCCATGTGGGGGGGTAAGAAACGTTTGTATTCGGCTACAAAGTTTATTTTGTACACCGCAGGGGGTTCCGTTTTTCTCTTGATGGGAATTCTGGGTATGGGTTTATATGGTTCCAATAACCCGACATTAAATTTTGAAACATTGGCCAATCAATCGTATCCTGTGGCATTGGAAATAATATTCTATTTTGGATTTCTTATTGCTTATGCTGTCAAATCACCGATTATACCGCTACATACATGGTTACCAGATACCCATGGAGAAGCACATTACAGTACATGTATGCTTTTAGCCGGAATCTTATTAAAAATGGGAGCGTACGGATTGGTTCGGATCAATATGGAATTATTAACCCACGCCCATTCGATATTTTCTCCCTGGTTAATGATAGTGGGCGCAATTCAAATAATCTATGCAGCTTCAACATCTCCGGGTCAACGCAATTTAAAAAAGAGAATTGCATATTCTTCTGTATCTCATATGGGTTTCACAATTATAGGAATTGGTTCCATAACCGATACAGGACTCAACGGGGCCATTTTACAAATGATCTCTCATGGATTTATTGGTGCTTCACTTTTTTTCTTGTCAGGAACGAGTTACGATAGAATACGTCTTGTTTATCTCGATGAAATGGGAGGAATAGCTATCCCAATGCCAAAAATATTTACAATGTTCAGTAGCTTCTTAATGGCTTCTCTTGCATTGCCTGGAATGAGTGGTTTTGTTGCAGAATTGATAATATTTTTTGGACTAATTACCAGCCAAAAATATTTTTTAATTCCAAAAATACTAATTACTTTTGTAACGGCAATTGGAATGATATTAACTCCTATTTATTCATTATCTATGTTACGCCAGATGTTTTATGGATATAAGAAATTGAATACTTTAAACTATAAATTTTTGGATTCTGGACCGCGAGAACTATTTATTTCAATCTGTATCTTTCTACCTGTAATCGGTATTGGTATTTATCCGGATTTTGTTCTCTCACTATCAATTGACAAGGTAGAAGCTATTCTATCTAATTACTTTTCTAGATAGTTTTCACCAATAAGACATACAATAAGATAGAAAATAAATAAAAAATCCTTTGATTTTTAATGATTTTTAAAATCGTTCGTTGTACACTTTAACAAGCAAAACGTATCTGATTACAATTTATCTTCTTTAGTAAAAGAAGATAAATTGTAATCAGATACGTTTTGAGTTTTTGAGAGCCATTTTGATTCAAATGGCTCTCAAAAACTCATACAAACCTTCTTTCGTTATGTATGATATTACTATGTATTCGTAAGGTCTTTTCTTTAATTAGATGGTAATGCGAATGAACCATAACTGTGTAGACCTATTCCTAATAGATTTACGCCAAAATAGCATATCCAAATTATAAGAAATCCCATAGAAGCCACAATTGCAGAATTTGAACCTTGCAAATTTTCATTTGTTCTAGAATTTTCATTTGTTCTAGTATGTAAATAAATCGCGAATATGGTCCAAGTAATAAATGCCCAAGTTTCTTTTGGGTCCCAATTCCAATATGATCCCCACGCCTCATTAGCCCATACGGCTCCTGAAAGAATACCTATGGTTAAAAATATAAAACCTATACTAATGACACGACAACCCCAACAATCCAATTGCTGAATCAATTGATATCTGTGATAATTTCGAAACGAAATAAAAGAATGGTTTCGTAAAACATTGCTTATTGCATTCCCATATTGGGTTTTGCTAAAGGAAAACGGCCCTATTTTAAAATTATTGTTTTTATGTTTAACAAAAATATCTATGTTTTCTCTAAATGTAATGACTAGAATAGCTACTGATAATAATGATCCACAAAGAAGAGCCGCATAGCTCAATACCATCATACTTACGTGCATCATTAACCACTGTGATTGAAGAGCAGGTACTAGTATTGTGGATTTATGCATTTCGGTTAAAAGACCCGAAGTAGCAAAACCTTGAGTAAAAATAGCGCTTGGTGTGGTTATTGCGTTTAAATTATTTTTTTTATGATTCCTAAAATAGGGAACCATATGAATAATGGATAAACTCCAGGAAAGAAACATTAATGATTCATATAAATCACTTAAGGGTAAATGCCCTGAATAAATCCAACGAATAACCAATAATCCTGTTATACATAAAAAAGTTGCTACCATTCCCTTTTCCGACGAATCATATAGTCCTACGATTTCGTGGACTAATAAGTTCATCAAATAAATTGTAATTACAATTGAAAAAATCGAAAAGGAGATGTGAGTTAATATATGTTCTAAAGTCAAAAATATCATAAAAAAAAAATACTAAAAAAGATATCCTCCAACAATGAGAAATCGGTAATTGAGTTCATTACATTCATTATAGGACTATAGGACTCATTCTAGTATTTATTTTAAAAAATGCCGCCACTCGGACTCGAACCGAGATGCTCTAGCACTGCTTCCTAAGAGCAGCGTGTCTACCGATTTCACCATAGCGGCTTACTCGAAATCATAATAGTCCATCTATCTTCAATCGTCGATATTGAAGGAGGTAATTCCATGCAATATCTTTGAGGATCCATTAATATTAATAAAGCGCGTTCAAATCCTTATTTGAACGTTCCATAATCCGGAGTTTTGTGATGGTGTTAGTTTTAACAATGCAATGACCTTTGATGCGGTTTAAGATCTTCGGGAGTGGGAGAGTTGGAACTAGATAGTTCTCAATCCAGACACAGAACTCAAAAATTTTTTTATACCCCAGTTTTCCTTCTTTGACGATTTATGTATTTTGCGTTGATTTTTATGAACCTGAAGGAAAATATAAAATATATATAACATAGTATTTTTTTAATGGATAACAATTTCATAACTATAGCTTGGGGATTGCTGTAAATATTTGAATAGTTTGGTATCAAAACTAGATTAATTATAGGGGTTTTCGTTGTATTCATAATCATAATTAGTATTTATCAAACAAATTAGGTATTGTGCCATAAATATAACAAAAACAAAAGGGTTTCCATTTCTATTTCTATTCAATCTCTATCATAATTTTATGATACTTAAAAAATGGATTTTGAAAGATAAAGAAAATATAATTTTAAAGATATTTTTCGATACAGATGTTGTAATTTAGAGATAGATATCTTACCCGATCCCATAGCTCAAACATAGGATATAGATTCGAGATACATAATCCAATAAACCTTCCTAAAATAAAAACTTTTATTAACAATAATACAAAGTGAATGGACGGGGAAAATAACAATCCCCGTCCCACAAAAAAACGACTAAAGATAAGTATGAAACGTTGTATTTTGTGCTTAATTCGGTTTTTTAGTTCCTGTCTTTCCATTAGACAAAACAATTCTTATCCTGCATACCACAATAGCCAATTATATCTCATATGGATCCGTTAAAAATATTAGTTAATGCCAACGATTCATCTTATAAATTAAATTAGCCAATTGATTGGTTCATATCAATTCAGATTCTTACAAGGCTTTATTTTTGTTGCACAAAAAAACTTTTTGAATTCCCCGTAGAAATCGATTTTGCTAAAGAAAAAGCTTTTACCGCTGCCAAACACCCCTTTCTTTTCCAAATATTTTTACGAATGCGCTTTTTGGATATAGAAGTACGTTTCTTCGGAACCGCCATTAAAAATGAAGAGATTACTCATTGTTATAGTTAAATGTGAAAGACATCTATTATTAAAATATATCATTTTTTTTACATTTTTATTATATATGATATCCTTAATATCCGAATATCCGACAAAAAAATGATTTATACAGGTTCATACTTTTATATAGATATCCGATATCTTCATTCGGATCTATATCTATGGGATCCACTCCTATCGAAATCAAATGAATTGCAGTTGAAAATAGTCAACAAAAGGTTTCGCTTCGTATCCACGTATACTTTTCCCCGTGTTACATTTCCGTTAATTGAATAAAATAAATAAAAAGTTTCAGAACCCTTATTGAATAAAACTATACTCTAAAACGCTTTCTATTAATTGTAATTGATCAAGTAAAGTATATCTAATTAAAATTAGAAAATTCGAATGAGACCAGGAGTTAATCTGCCAGTAGTTAATTTGTTAAACTCTACGTGACTTGATAAAAATACCGTTTTTATTGGGTTAAGTTTTTGGCGTATTTTATGATTCATATTCAAATTAAGTATTTTTGAGTATACTTTTTTACTTTTTCTATGGATATAAATTATTGTAATAATTAAATGGTTGAAAATATCATATTCTGGATCTTCATAAATATATTATTTAATAATTAAGCAGTAACTTTTTACCAGTGATTTAATCATATCATTTGACCAATTACAACTTCCTTGTTTTAATATTTTCCATTTTTTGGAAAGAATAAAATAAAAATTATTAAGAATTTTAAATTCTATTGGAGTTCTTTCATATCTTGATTTTAGTTATTTTTTTATATTTATAAGAGCTGGTGAATCGGAAACAATTAAACAATGAAAAAAGTTTTATTTGATTATGGAACATACATATCAATATGCGTGGATCATACCTTTCGTGCCTCTTCCAGTTCCTATAGCAATAGGGGCGGGGCTTCTTCTTGTTCCGACAGCAACAAAAAATCTTCGCCGTATATGGGCCTTTCCTAGTGTTTTATTACTAAGCATCGTTATTCTTTTTTCAGCCGATCTGTCTATTCAGCAAATAAATGGCAGTCCCATCTATCAATATGTATGGTCTTGGACCATCAATAATGATTTTTCCTTAGATTTTGGATATTTGATAGATCCACTTACTTCCATTATGTTAATATTAATTACTACTGTTGGAATAATGGTTCTTATTTATAGCGACAATTATATGTCTCATGATCAAGGATATTTGAGATTTTTTGCTTATATGAGTTTTTTCAATGCTTCTATGTTGGGATTAGTTACTAGTTCCAATTTGATCCAAATTTATATTTTTTGGGAATTAGTTGGAATGTGTTCATATCTATTAATTGGTTTTTGGTTCACACGACCAATTGCAGCAAGCGCTTGCCAAAAAGCCTTTGTCACTAATCGCGTAGGCGATTTTGGTTTATTCTTAGGAATCTCGGGTCTTTATTGTATAACAGGTAGTTTCGAATTTCGGGATTTGTTCGAAATAGCCAATAACTTGGTTGATAATAATGGTGCCAATTCGATATTTTGTACTTTGTGTGCTTCGCTATTATTTGTCGGTGCAGTTGCTAAATCCGCACAATTCCCCCTTCATGTATGGTTACCTGATGCCATGGAAGGACCCACTCCAATTTCGGCTCTTATACACGCTGCTACTATGGTAGCCGCAGGAATTTTTCTTGTCGCACGGCTTCTTCCTCTTTTCACAGCCATACCTTACATAATGAATCTAATTTCTGTGGTAGGTATAATAACAATACTATTAGGAGCTACTTTGGCTCTTGCTCAAAAAGACATTAAAATAAGTTTGGCCTATTCTACAATGTCTCAATTGGGTTATATTATGTTAGCTTTAGGTATGGGATCTTATCGAGCCGCTTTATTTCATTTGATCACTCACGCCTATTCGAAAGCATTATTATTTTTAGGATCCGGATCCATTATTCATTCAATGGAAACCGTTGTAGGATATTCGCCAGAAAAAAGTCAGAACATGGCTATTATGGGCGGTTTAACAAAATATGTGCCGATTACAAAAACCGCCTTTTTATTAGGTACACTTTCTCTTTGTGGTATTCCACCTCTTGCTTGTTTTTGGTCAAAAGATGAAATTCTTAATGATAGCTGGTTGTATTCACCCATTTTCGCAATAATAGCTTGTTTCACAGCAGGGTTAACTGCATTTTATATGTTTCGGGTGTATTTACTTACTTTTGAAGGGCATTTAAACGTGCATTTTAAAAATTACAGCGGGAAAAAAAATAGCGCGTTCCATTCAATATCCATATGGGGCAAAGAGGGGTCAAAAGAGATAAAAAATAATTTTCTTTTATTTACAATGAATAAAAATGAAAGGGGTTCCCTTTTTTTAGAAAAAAAATATCCAATTGATAATAATGTAAGAAATATTGTGCAACCTGTTATTACTATTAATAAATTTACCAATAAAAATAAAAAAAATGACTCGTATCCCCATGAATCGGACAATACTATGTTATTACCACTTCTTGTATTGGTCTTATTTACTTTGTTCGTTGGATCCCTAGGAATTCCGTTTCGTCAAGGAGGAATGGATTTTGATATATTATCAAAATGGGTAACCCCGTCGATAAACCTTTTACATTCA